ACGGGATTCTATAAAAGGAATAATAAATGGATACGAATAGAGGAAGAAGGGGAGGGGGGGGGGGGGAAATAAAAAAAACAGAGTCTAGAAAAGTTATACAAAGTTATAGAAGACTCACCACCCCCCCCTTTTTTATTTCCCTTTTTAACTGAATTTCGTTTGATTAGGGCGAAGTTCCTTAAAAACCTCTGCCTTCTTTAAAATATCTCGAACAGTTCCTGTAGGCTGAGCACCTTTTTCAAGGAAATATACAATAGCAGGAACGTTTAAATAAGTTTGATTCTTTATCGGATCATAAAAACCCACTTTCCGAAGATCTCTTCCTTCTCTTCGGGATCGAACATCAATTGCAACGATTCGATAGACGGCCCGTTGCTTTCTACCACACCGTTTTAAACGAAGTTTTACCATAACATTCCTCTAATTTAATTTTGAACCAGTATGGAATTTATTCCATTATGGAATCATGAATAGTCATCGGTTCAGTCGGTACATAGACCCAGTAATGTATACTTTTTTTTTTTTCTCTCTACTACTATATAGAAATTTTTGGGAAGAAATTTTAGCAAGACCTCGACCCGGTCTTGCTAAAATTTGATTCTTATTTTCTCAATCAGATGAACTTTTGAGCCTTGTGAAAGTCAGACCAGCTCACAACAAAACATAACAAAGTACGAAGAATAGAACAAATATGAACCCACGATCATTAAACCAAGACCACACCCCTTTCAGAAAGTCGGCAACAAGTTTGACAAAAGAGTCTAGTTCTGTCATTTTTTTAGGAAAAGATGTTTTTTTTGTTACTTTGATATGGAAATGTAATAATGGGTTTATTGTCTTTAAAATATTGTCCTTTGTATTTTATATAAAAATTCGACAAAGGACAATATTTTAGGTCTTTAACCAGAACATTGTTTAAAAAAGTTTAAAAAAGCAAGATAGAAGGCTGGGACGAAAGGGATCGAACCTTCGAATATCGGGCCCAAAACCCGTTGCCTTGCCACTCGGCCACGTCCCATCTGTATTTCGTATTTTATTTAAAAAAATAACGACTAATAGAATGATTGTCAAGTGGAAATCTCGATAAAAAATATTTATAGAATAGATTCTAGATTCGTGCTAGGATTTTGACACATGTAGATATAGAATTCAACTGAATTTATTGATCATTACATATAATTCAATTAAGATATTGTATGAAAGTATGATTTCTTCTATTCTCCTTTGAGAATTGGAGGATTTTTGATTGGGCGGAAAAGAAGGATTTTTTTATCTACCTTACTTTCTTCATTTTTCATTATATACAATAACTCAATCAAAATGCAATTATCTCCAAGAACAAAATGTCTTTTATGCTTAATATCTTTAGTTTGATCTGTATCTGTCTTAATTCTGCCCTTTATCCGAGTAGTCTTTTCTTCGCCAAATTGCCCGAGGCCTATGCTTTTTTGAATCCAATCGTAGATGTTATGCCAGTCATACCTGTGTTCTTTTTTCTTTTAGCCTTTGTTTGGCAAGCTGCTGTAAGTTTTCGATAAGATCTTTAATACTATCCTAGAAAATTCATGATTTATTTAAGAAAAAATTCTAATAATTGATAAGATCAAATAAATCTTACAGTATGAACCTTCGATTCAAACATTGAAATTCTTGAATAGATGCGAAAAATCCGGTTCGCCCCATTTTACCATTCTGCCCTTTTCCAGTGAAAGGCCTTAATAAGGGTTAGGGTCCCCTACAATATCTAATTGTGGGTATGAAAGCAATTTTTGGTAATCAAAGACTCTTATTCCAAATGAATTTGAATTTCTGAAAATGCTTTTCTATTTCTAGAAAGCACTTCATTTCTTGGTGTCAAAATAGGATATGTGGTATCAAAAAGGAGGATCTATTTTCTTTTCTCGTTTTTTTTTTCCAAAAAATGATCTTGGAGATTGTGTAATGCTTACTCTCAAACTTTTCGTTTACACAGTAGTAATATTCTTTGTTTCTCTCTTCATCTTTGGATTCCTATCTAATGATCCAGGCCGTAATCCTGGGCGTGAAGAATAAAAAAAAAAAATATCAAGTCATCAACGGAAAGAGAGGGATTCGAACCCTCGGTACGAATAACTCGTACAACGGATTAGCAATCCGCCGCTTTCGTCCACTCAGCCATCTCTCCCATTTGAAAAAGATAATGACTATGTTACAGTACACATGAAGTAAGGATTCAAAAAAGTCTTTCTTTCTCCTTCTTTATCTTTATTATATAGATTGTAAAAGTTTTATTAGCAATTCCTTTTAGATAAAGGAAAGGCTCGAAAGATCCAATAAAAAGAAAAAGAAAGAAGATCTCCTTGCTTTGATTTTGTTCGAACGGCCCTTTTATTTCCATGGCCTGGACTGGTCAATACCCAGCCGGGCCTTTTTTGATTCCCGAAAGGGAGTCAAGGAAATGAAACCTTACACAATGCATTTTTTGTTATGATTTCAGCGATTTTGGTGAGCCGTATCTATC